GCCCTCTACCATCCATCCCATTGCATTCCATCGTCTCGTATTGTACTGTACCGTATCAGACCAGATACATCTATTGAGTGAGAGAAAGGTAGCTTGTCTAATTCTATATTCTTCTTTATATTGATAGGAATCCCCATTCATTCCCAGATTCCCGTCACTACGGATTGATTGTCCCTACCTAACTACATGGTAGTGGTCTAGGGAGCGCAATTGCTAGAGCACGGGAGAATGAAGAGTAATGATTTCAGCAAGAGCAGCCGGACGGACTACTATAGTGAGTCCAGTGACTACTAGAGTAGAGTTTTATCAAAAGGTATGGTATAGCCGAGCGAGCCTCTGGGATCTCCTGTAAACCCCCATGATGTGGTAAAGGGAGGATATTAGGGGAAGCAGTGAGTGCAGATTCCACTGCGGAGAGCCGGATGAGGAGAGAGCCTCACGTCCGGTTCGGAGGGAGGGGATATCCCGACCCTACTATCATTATGCATTTGCAATGTTACTAGGTTCAACTATATTTCTTACATTTTCTAGTATGTGGGACTATATATCTACTTGGGTAGATAATCGATCGTCTTTCATTTTGATAGTGAGTACTTTTTATAATAATAATCGAACTGGATGAGCGTCAAGCAAATGTACCTATATAGGTGCAGGAGTGATAACTACTCGACTGGTTGGAGAGGAACGGAAAGGCAGGATGGCTTGGTAAGCAAGCAACCAGTTATGTAGACGCAGTTCTTTCTCTTCTTTCTTTTCAAGTCCGCTAACAACTTTTCTGGATCTATTACCTGCATGACAGGAATATGAAATAGACATGAAATCAACGGGAAGCCTATTCCTACCCTAGTTTATTGGCTCTTAGGTCGGTTAAACTGTCCCTATAGTAAAGTAAAGTCAAGCCAGTAGTTCGAGTTCTTTTTTTGTAGACCGGATGGGACCTAACAAACTCTCTACGTTCGTACCTGCAGCTAACAAGTCAGAAGTGTCCCCTGAGTCCGAGTTAGCTGTTATAGTTCAGGACAGTATGGGACCTGTTGCTTAGGGCTTTGGAAGCGAACAACCAACCTGGCAGAAAGGGAATTTAATTAGGAAGAATGCCAGAAAGGCTTTTTTAGGTTTGAGTGAACACCCATTTAATGAAATAGATTTAGGGGCCAGCCTAGTCAGTAGACTGGCCTTCTGCTCCTATGTCGATGTTTTCGGAGCAAGACCTTCGAGCCACCTTTCTTATCTTAGGTCTTAGGTAGAACCTTCCCATTAGATAGCCGAGAATAGCTTTTCCTTTTCCCTTGCTTGCGACCTTTCCTTTCTTGCTTTCGCTCTGCACCTTACCTTGCATCTAGAATCGAATCTATGTCACTAGAATATATCTAAAACTTTGACCCCAGATAAAGACGGTGGTTTTGGCAAACTGGAATGAGACTAGGCCTTAGCCTTCGAACTGAACAGCAGCATCAAAGCACTCGAACTTTCTCGATGGGATTCATAGCCCAGTCTCGTACACGGGAATCCACTTTCCTTCTTCTCTGACGAGGTAGAAAGAAACCTTGGTTCGGTGTGCTTCCTTCGTCTGTAGTACTTAGACCTGGAACTGATACCTTAGCGCAACTCGCCTTTTTCTGTTTAAGGATTAGCTTAGCCTATTTTGTGACAGATAAGACATCTTACCTTTCATCAGACCAGAGTTCATCAGTAGGCTTTTGCTACTTTCCGTATAATTGGCTATGGCTTCTATCCGGTTACGCCGACTCCTTTTTGAGTCAACAATCCTTGTGACAAGATCAGTAAGGGTCAAGTCAAACCCTGGAGCCAAATCGTTATTGTCTTTCGCCCCTTGGTCTCTCGCTTTCATTGCGAAACCTGTCATCTGACACTGACGCTATAGATAGATCCATTCCTATTCTTTCTCACCGGGGTATTTCCTTTTTCATTTCAAGCCGTGAACCTGAACTAATTCTTTTCGATCTTTTAGGCTCATCTCCAACCGCTCATTAGCTTTTGCCACGTTCACGTTTTCAAAGAGCTTTCTGCCCGCTCGGACTTCGCTATCGTTTCGCTGGGCCTTTTGCCGGCTATTTATTGTTTATGGCCTGGCGCCGTGATCAAAACGAAGTTTATAAGTAAGTAAATAGGACCTCGTTTTCGAAAAGATCAGTGAATTTCGTTGCCTACCCGCGCTCACTCACGTCGCTAGCCGAAACCAAAGGTTTCTCTCTTCCCTTCCCTCTTCGCTAACCTCTATTCCGTTGAATGCTATTCAGTCTGGGATCGAGCCCTTATCAGAGGCGTGCCTACCGACACCAGTCAAAGTGTTCGGCTTGCACGTCTCTTTTCCAGCTATGAAAGAATGGGCACATAAATGTATTCTACCGCTGTTTGTTTACTTCTGGCCTTCCCGTGTGATTTATCCTACACGGCGGGGAGTCAGATGTTGGAGTAACATCGTTTCCGTGGTCAATATACTCAAGAGTTGAGGACCCGAATTCGAAGTAGCATCGGATGATACTGGGATGTGGGACCTCTATCTTTGGTGGCACCGACGAGGTTGAATCAGAATAGGACAAGGCAAATCATTCAACTGAAACAAGAGCAATTGATAAGAGGGAATTTAGCCTATCCAGAGCTGGAAGAAGCGATTCCATTCTGAATACCCGGCAATAACTAGCATATATAAGATAGATCTTCCTTCTCAGGCACTTTCGGAATAGTGAATCAGAAAAGGTTGTTAGTTCGACTGCCACAGAAAGAGGGGCAATTGCTATTTCATGGCCTGTTCGAGAGGAAGCTGCCTTTGTTTGAGACCATGAATCTCTAGAATGGCTTGTTCGCGACTAGGTGCCTTAAGCGGAATAGGAGGTTGAATCAATAGTAAGAGAATAGGCATCGAATGCGCAGTTAGCCTTAGGAAGAATGCACGAAGAGGCTGCACTAGGTGCAAGAAGAAGGGCAAGGGCTTTGGTTCTATCTGTAGAAGAAGAGGCATATGCCAGAACAAGAGGAAGGCTGTTTGATGTGGCATTAGCGGTCTTACCTGCTTATCTGCTATCGGATTTAAGTTCCTGAGCCAAGACCACTTCAAGGAAGTTCCGGATTCTTTTTTGTTGGAAATAATTCATCAGGAGCTCTGGATGAAGGATTGGCTTCGGTACGTCCATTGGTCGCGAATTCACCGGAAGTTTTCTTAAGTGACTTCTTTTCTGCATCAGTCTATGAGAAAGAATGGAGGATCAGACGCGAATCGAGTGAGCTCATTCGCTTTGGTCTTCTCTGGAAGATCTATGATTTGGTAGCGGAGAAGGGTGTAGCTTGGAGCCCGCCATGTCTTCAAGAGCACCTCCCTGGATTTCGGGGATGGTTACTGGGAGGAGTCTCCGGGATGGATTTCTTAGTCGAGCCTGATGGTTTAACCCGGGGGATCATCATAAGACTTTAGGCGCACCTGGGGGAAGGACTACCTTTAATATAAGCAATTAATAAACGATACCGAATTTACAGATAAAGAGACGGAATTAACCTAAACGAAAGACGGAAAGAGTAACTCACTGAATACCTATTTATTAAAGAAGACTTAGTTAGTCCTAAAGCCGAAAGACGAAGGCAGCAAAGCGAAAGGAACAAGGATTGTTTTGTTACACGACTTATCCATTTCACCGGCTAGCCTCAGCTAGCCCGTACTAACAGAAGGTCAGGAATGAGACAGCTACTAGTGGCTGAAGGAAAGAAAGAACAAAGAGAGGGAAGCAAGCCTATGACAGCGGGTTAGGAAGGTGGGTCAAGGTTTAAGGAGCGGTCAGTCAATCACTCGTCTAGGGCCGTCAGGCAACTCTTTCCTCGTCGGCAATCCCAATCACTTGCTGAGACAAGCTCTCCTCCAATTTCTGCACAGCTTCTGGTTGATGGCGTTTATGCCTCTTCCTGCTCTTTTGACTTCTTCGACTCGTCTTCTAGCTCAAACTAGCGGTATTCCACTTAGTCTTTTTTAACGTCCTTTGCTCTTTACAAACCCCTGACTCGTTCATTCACTCGCTCGGATTCAGTCTCGTTCGGTTGTTGATTAGTTCAGTCATGGAAGGCCTACCAAAGAGAATGCCTACGCGATAGAAGGACTTGGAATGAATTCGGACGGGGCTAAACCACTGTACCAAAAGACGGACTTGCCTTGCTTCGGGAGCAGTTTCAAGAAAAAGCTATTCGCCTTACTAAGCAAGCGCTAGGTGACTGGAATGCTTTACGGCCTAAGATCGAGTTGGAATCCTAGACTGACTACGTGTTCTACGGGATAAGAGATTGGACGGAATCTCCATCAGAATAAGAGGTAGGGGAAATGTCCCTGACACGAAGAAAGGATACCCGAATGGTGATACATCTGAAATGAAAGCACGTTCACTTACTCCCTTTCGACTGAGCTCTTCACCCGCTTCTCTTCCCACTCGGCTCGGCCAAGCAGTTTCACTAATGTATCGGGACATTGAGTGTCCTTCCTTGACTGCCCCCTCCACTTCCTCTTCACATGGACTGATAAGGGGGCTTCATCCCCCACTGTTGTCCTTAACATGAGGATTTCGAGAGAGGGTCAAAGGTGTTTGAAAAACCTATTCTTGATGATGAGTTCTCACATTCGATTGATCTCTTCCGGAAGCAAAGGAAAGAAAAAGAAAGGGCATTTGAAGATCGCCTTCTTACTTCTTTGTTTCAGTCAGGACTGCAAAAGCAAATTCAACGAAAGATGCACCAAGATTCTCTGACGCAACTGTCCGATTTGGCTTTGTCCCAGCCGTGTTAGGGGAATGAAATAGATTTAGGGGCAGCCCCATTCATTCAAGGTAAGAACGGATAGCATAGCTACTGCATTAGGTCCGTAGGGTCCGGAGACAGGGGAGCGAAATGCCACCCCATTTCAAAGGTGCGCAGCAGACAGGGCAAAAACAAGGTCAAGGGCTGAGTTTGAATCCTCAGATCAGTTTATAGCCACATTTCTTCTTTCGACCCGGTACTATGATGTCATTGGGCAGTAACAAGCTCAGGAATTTCTTGAGTAGGGAGCGGAGGAATGTAGTAACTCGACCGGTTGGAGAGGTTAGAAGATACTCGACCGTAGGGAGAGGTTTGAAGACGCTCGACTGAAAGGAGAGGAAGGTTGGGGCAACGCTTTTTCGGGTGCCTACTCCCTGGCTTCCCTCTTCCAGCAGATCTGTGGGCATGAAAAGATATTCGTTTCAGCGGTTGGCATGGATGGAGCTTTTAAGCCACTCGAGATAGGCACTGTGAAAGCGATATCCAATCCGTGTAAGAGCGTAAAAAAAGTCCCTGCCCTGATGTATTCCCAATTCTTCCTGAAAGCCTCAAGCAGCGGAGTCAATAGCAACTGGCATCCAACCAAAGAAAGATGCTCACGAAAGACCAGCAGCAGCCTAGCCCTTTTCTTGCGAAGAGGGGATTTTGCTCGGCATCATATCACACACAGAGGTAAGGAATGCGGGAAGGTGCGTTGCCTTGCTAAAAGGAATGCCTCAGGGCATAGCAAAAAAGGTAGGACTAGTTCTTCTTCCATTGCGAAAACTGCTGATTCGAGAACAAGCTAACTTCGTTCGCTTCCTGCCGCTCCTGCTAATGCTACCTCCTCCTTTGCTTTTGCTAAAGATGGTCTATTAGAAATGGAATTGTGCAAACCCTATTTGTCCAAGCCCTATTCATGTGCAGCCCCTATTCGCCTATTCTCTGGCTGTGGGTGCGGGTATATTCTTCTACTAGTGATCTTCTCTTGTAATGGACATTGGCTGGCTTCATTCCTAGCATCTGTGCGTGATTTACTATTGCTATGGATTCCATTTCTGGTTTCACTAAGGGACAGACTAGCGGAATAAAAGCTTAGGGGAATAACAGCAGTGGGACTTCTTATTTTACTTGAAGCGAGTAGTTGAGCAATTTGTTAGCATTAGTCCCGCTAGCCAGTCAGCACACCTATTTGCTTCCCGGAACACTTAAGTGACTTTCACAATCCAATCACGAGCCATGAGATGCTTGATACCGTCCACAAGAGAGAAGTTGTTATTTACATGAGCTGAACATCTCGATACAAGGTCTACTGCTAGTAAGGAGTCAACTTCTATAACAACCTGACGGGCCCCCATATTCCAAGCTAACTGGAGACCTAAACAAATGCCCCATAGTTCAGCATTCAGAAAAGAGCAGGAACCAATGGTTTATGAAAACCCCGCCTTCCACAGGCCAACTTCATCCCGGATAAGACCTCCAGCCGTTGCCTGGTTGACCGAGCGACGATAGGCCCCATCAGTGTTCACTTTCACCCATCCTGTTGGGGCCAACCTATTAACCGTTCCTCTCTGGTGGGAGCTACAGAACCCATGGTTTCCAAGAGCTCTTGAGCATGGAGGATTTCCTTGGCTAAGGACATAACAGTCATCACTGGGTCACGTTCACAAACATTATTATCATAAATAATTCTTTCAGAACCTCCACTGCCCATGCATCAACACAAAAAATAGTAGGCCAGCTCACATTACCAAAGCGACCTCACTTCATAGATAGGACAAGAAGCATCTATCGCCATGTGCCTCCGTACCCTTGAGCTATTAGTTATAAATCGATCATGTAGTGTAAGCCAGAGGAATGAGCGAATTCTCTGGCCCCAAACTTTATCCCACTGCTTTCGGTAGGGGTTTGTTTGGGCCCCTTCAAGTTGTGTATAAGCTGATTTTACCGAGAAGTCTCCATCAGGTGGGTGTCCCCAACAGAGTTTATCATTAGCGAAGAATCGACTCGGAGGTATAATCCCTGCTATTTTCAGACAAACACTTCCTGGTAGCAGATGCTGGAACATAAAAAAAGCCCAATTGCCCTCTGTGTCAATACAGTCAATGACTTTTCATATGCTCTGGTATCGGAGCTGAGGCCTGTGCTAGCAGTGAACCCGAACTATGCCAAACAATAAACTTTTCTAAAGGTATATTTGGTCTTTATTTGACTGAGAAAATGTGTAAGTGAACCGGCGACCTAGGCTCTCGGGAGTCAGAGGGTAGTTTAAAAGGAAGGACGTAGGGGGATCGGAAAAGGTCAGCTACAGACAGGTCCTCGAGTGGAGGATCGCACTTGGTTAGATTGCGCGTAGGCGCAGGCTCTGTGATAATGATAGGTCTGTGTTTGGAGCCTTTCACTTTCGCCTACGAGTTTCTTTCGCAGAATAGCTAGTTCTGTTTACGCGGGTCGACGCGGATGGACGTGTACGAGACCAATTTTGAACTACGCTGTTGGGCAGCCTGCCATCACAGGTGGTCGGAGTTAACTCGACAAGATGAGATGTTGATGCTTCCCGAATCTCGATCAGGTCATCTTTTCCCATCCTGAAATAGCGTAGATCAAGAGAATGTGCGACCTATCAATCTCCTTTTCCGGCTAATCCATGAGATGGCGGTTTCGTGGAACTAGTACTCGCCTTTGGGGAATTGGAGTGCCGGGCGATGGCAGTCGATTTCTTTTCTTATCCTGCTCGATTTTCTTTTGTGCCCGCTTCATCTGATGTTCGCTCCGTTCCCTTCTTTCCTGGGGCTGTAAACTAAGCGCTTCACCCCGGAGCCTTCCTCTTTGATTCGAGAGTAAGGGCCGGTCTTCATCTCGGAAAGAAGCTGGCATGGGTGTCTCTTCATTGTAGTAGCTTTACCTGGACCGGCACGAACGGACTTTATTTGATCACCATTTTTCTATGTGAATGCTCGATCTCCTGCTTGTGTTTAACGATCTCACTGACCTTTTTTTTTAGGGGACAGGTGGATCTGTACCACTTTATGGTGCAAATCCTCTTCTTGGTGACGGAGATAGGCAACTAAGATAGACAGGACGAGCGACAACAGACTAATTAGCAAGGACAAGCGCAAATCTCTCTTTGACGAGCATGTCCACTAGGTAAAATAAAAGTTATATCATAATATAAGACAAGCAACGAGCGCCTTAAGAGAAAGACGTTGCGCTAACGTCAACAAGACAATTTGCTTGCTTCTGATCTATAATAATATATATATATATAATAAAGATATTCTTCCAAGATTCTATTTTTTAGGGGTCCGGGATGGAAGATTTGGTTGGGTTCGACTCCCTTCACCTCGGTGTGGCGAAAGAAAGTCGATTTGTTAGACATAGGATGCACTTTTCTTCTTTTTCATTCCCATCTCTAACTGTTCTAAAGTTAAATCTTTATTTTTGGTTGTCTGGAGTAGGTCTAGGACCTATAGATTGGATCTTGTTTCGATTTTTCCCTGGACTACTTCCATTTGAAAGATTTTTGATTGTTTTGGCGATCCGACTGCTATTTCTTTTTCTTATTGTTCATATTTCTCGTTCTGTCTTCCTGCTATTCATGGATGACCTAAGCAGGGCGGTAGAGCAGTTCTACCCGACGTTGGGGGGGAATGGTGGGTTGGGAGGAATGAATGGTGGGTTCAATCCTCCACCAGTGCCTGACAATTCTCCGATGTTAGCTGCTGCTTCGCACGAAGCAGGTCCCCCTGAAGCTGAAGCTCGGGGTCGGGCTCCTAGGGATCTGGTAGGTGAATTGCGAAGTGATCCGTATCTCTGCCCAACATTTCGCAATGCTTGCATCAAGCAAGAAGAGATTATCAAGCAGGTCTCAGACCTTGCTTTAGCTAACCAAATTCCAATCGACGACCCCCAAGATATTCGTCGGGGTGTCGATTGCTATTTGACTGAAATCATGCACCAGGAGCCCTTGAAACTCTATTAAAAAAAAGAACCCCGGCCCTTCTTCAAGGCTGGTGTCCCGTCTTCGAATAAATAGCTATATGCGCTTAACACACATTCTTTGGACTCACCCCCTACCTATATAAGGCCCTCTAAACACCATGTGTTAAGCATACGACGACAGAGACGAGGAACTGTCTTTTGAGGATAGAAAACGACTTTTCAACGAACTCGTGTAAAGGCTCTCAAACGAAGGAGCTATCCTTGGGAGACAGACAAAAACAGAGGCAGGCTTAGTAAGCTTTCTCACCTGAATCTTCAGTTATGCCAAAGAAGAAGGACTAAACTACAACTTCCACTAGAACTTCAATCGCTGGGAGGGCAACTTCAACTGGCTCGAAGGAAGTAGCAATGGAAGCTAGCACTTCAAGTGGATCCTTCCAAACTGCACTACTTAATACTTAAATTGGATGGCTGTAAACTAGGATTGAGCTGGATACCCATAAACTGGCCACTATAGATAGTTGGAAAAAAAAAGACATCCTATCTATTTATCCATCATATTGACATTAGTGAAATCCCACAGGTCGATCAATGCTTGTGCTTGAAGCCTTCTTCTCTGTATCAGGCAAGAAGAGGAAGGAGTATGTAAATGCGATAAATATCATAAAAGAAGAAAGATCGAAATTGACTATTTGGTTGGAGCGCTTCTCGACTTTTAGAATTATAAGTAAGACCGTGAATGAATAAGAAGATCTTGTTCTATTTACTGCATGAGGGAAATCGACCGATAGACATGCTTAACTTTAAGTAGTGCTAGGATGACTTTCCTTATTACAGTAGTCTTGCTAGTAGATATCTATTGTAGGAGTAGCACTAGGATAAGTCGGGGTAAGGACTTCGTCAACCTTACGACTCTTCCTTTATAGTATACCATCACTGTTATCAGACTGTGCCATTCTTTCAACTGTTAGAATAACGTTAAGGAATAACTCTAAACTTCAAAGCCTAGGGGGGGCCTAGTAGAGCTCCTAGTCCAACAAGACTAGCAAACATGCTACCGTTAACCATGCTACCAGGCCTAGCTACCACAGAAAGGAAGGGAAAGAGATCGGAAAGCACGCAACAAAACTGAACGCCAGCGCTTTCACTGGGAAAGTATCCGTCTCTAGCCAAAGACCTGCATTCAAGCCATAGGATTGAAAGCCCAGGGAATGAAAAAAGTGACTCTACCCTACGTCGAACAAGAGTTGGCTTCCTTTCTAAAAGGCCTACTATGCTGCCTTTC